GGGCATTAGTTCTTTTTCTCGTTCTTGATCAGATTGGAATGGGATGATAAATCTATTTCTTCGCCTCTTAGCCAATAAATCAGAATTCTCGTGGAGAATGGTAGGATATATGAAATTCCAATGACCGTTGGATATGATTCGATCAGGTCCTGAATAATCAAGAACCCCCCCCTTTTTACCGTAAGGATTCGAACTAAACAATTTGTGTCTCACTTGATCATTAGTCACGGAGAGGTCAGAAATAGATCTCCGTTCAACAGAATGAACATTCATTTGATCTTGATCCTTGTGGAGCGAAAAAGGCACTATACTGGATCTGCACAGAGCTCCTGATAATATCCATAAATGACTTGTTTTGGGTAAGAGATGAACATTACCATATTTATATTCAGGTGCATGGTACACATCGGTACTCCAGTGCATTTCTCCCTCTGAGTCAGAATAAATATGTTTTCGAACTTTCTCTTTAACTTTATTAAAATTGAAAGTGGATGTTCCAGCGCGAATCTCAGCAATCACTTGTTCTGATTCTACATATTGATCATTTTGAACTAAAAGAAAACTTTTGGGTGGAATATTCACATTATGTAGAATATCGTGACTCTCAATAGTTACATACAGGTCTATATAACATAGAAAAGCAGGATGCCCATGACGTGTACGTGTGGGATGAACCAAATCCTCATTGAATTTGATTTTTCCCTTAAAAGGAGCTCGTACATGTTCTGCAGTACCACCTGTGAATACTCCACCGGTATGAAAGGTTCTTAATGTTAGTTGAGTCCCCGGTTCGCCGATTGATTGACCCGCAATAATACCTACTGCTTCTCCTAATTCGACCAGGTCGCCATGAGTGGGACTCTGACCATAACATAATCGACAGATCCAAGATATACTCCTGCAAAGAAAGGGGGTTCGAATATATATTGGTTGTGTTCGAAAGGTTATGAATCGAGTGACAAGTCCAACCCCAATATCTTTATTTTGAGCAGCAATGCAACGTAGGCCCATATATATATTGTATGCTAATACACGACCAATTAGTGTTTGGACCCAAATTCTTTCCGTCATCCCATTTCTAGGACTCACGGAAATGCCTCGGGTAGTGCCACAATCTGTTCTACGTACAACAATGTGTTGAACTACTTCAACAAGTCTACGCGTGAGGTATCCAGCATCTGATGTTCGTACAGCAGTATCCACAACTCCTTTGCGGGCTCCGTAGCAGGAAATGATATATTCCGTTAAAGAAAGTCCTTCGCGTAAATTGCTTTGAATGGGTAAATCGATCATTTGTCCTTGGGGATCCGACATTAATCCTCTCATACCTACTAATTGGTGTACCTGAGATGCATTTCCTCTAGCTCCCGAAAAGGACATTATATGGACTGAATTAGAAGGATCAGTCATCCTAAAATTAGGATGCATTTCTTGTCTCAAATATTCACTTGTAGCATACCATATCTCAATGGATTGGCGTAATTTTTCTACTGTGTGTACATTCCCATAATGATGGTGCTTTTCTAAAATGAAACTTTGTTGTTCAGCATCTTGGACTAGCCACCCCTTAGAAGGTACTGTTAAAAGATCATCAATTCCTAATGAAATGGATGTAGCAGTGGCTTGCTGGAAACCCAGAGTCTTTACTTGATCCAGGGTGTGCGATGTATATGCCATTCCGAAGTGATCTATTAATCTGCTAATAAGTCGTTTCATGGCAGACCCATCTATCGCTTTATTGTAAAAGAACAGATCAGCCCATTCTGCCATAAGTACTTCTCTATTGCGCTGAGTAGGATTCGCCAATGGGTTTGAGTCAGTGATTCGAAGACCTCCTTTACTGGATCTCGATTCATGTAGAAATTAAGGAATTATGATTCCAGTTGAACCGGAGAGATCCAAATTCCCGCGGTATTACATAATTCCTTAGCTTAGGTACCGTATGAGTAGGCCTGACAAAACCCCTGTATGGCTTCTTCTATTTCTCGAGAAAAAGAAATATGACCAACAGTGGTTCGGGTGTATATACAAAGGGTTTGTTTTTTTATATGTCTTACTATTAGATAGTGCCCATAAATTTCATGATAGGTACCCAAAGATTCATATTGAACTTCGACAGGAACTTCTCTTGAGGCAATGACACGTTGATCTAGTCGCCACCGAAGCCACAAAGGACTATCTAAATTGATTCGTTTCTGCTGATAAACTATAAGTACATCATAGGAACTACAAAAATAGGGCTCTTTCTCTTTCGTAGTATATTTATACTTATAATCATTAACTGTTTCATTTTGATAGTTTATGCGATTCCATGGATTATACCTATTTGCACAAATACCTCGACGATTCCCGATCGTTAATACATAGAGTCCAATAAGCATATCTTGGGTTGGTACCGAAATGGGATCTCCAATAGCCGGAGAAAAGAGATTCATATGAGAAAACATAAGTAAACGAGCCTCCGCTTGCGCTTCCAAAGATAAAGGTACATGAACAGCCA